CTTCCGATTGAGCTGACATCCGTTACGGTCGTCATTCGATTCAAAGAATTCTCCGTTCCAGAAACGTACATGAGATTTTCATCTCATACGGCTCCTCCCCTATGTGCATAATGAAAATAATACATGGAATCAAAAAAGATTGAAATATTCTCATTATGAATTCAGTGGGGCTAACGTTTTTACAAGAAATCTCTAGCCAACCTTTCTGCAAAAGATATTTTCTTAACATCACGCGTGTTGATACTGGTACTAGATAAAAATGTAAACTCCAACAATTTCTTTGTTCTCAACGCCCTTTAATTTCCAGGAATTAATCACTTCAACAGTCTTCTATGGTTCTAAGGGTATCCAAAGTACCAACGAGATGGATGTTTGTTATCCCAACCATTCTTTTTAGTCCCGATCCCAATAAGGAAAGGCGGTAATTTTAAACAAAGTTTTCGTGTTGTTGATTCCTAGGCGTAGCGCCTCTTCCCCTATGCGGCCTATTGGTACTAGTCTAGTATGGTAGGGTTGGCCTGTAATATAGAACCCATAGGTGTAACCTTTCGCTCAATACTCGAATCAACAATTGAAGCATCTGAGGCTGCATTAATCGGGGATACACGACAGAAGGAATTGTTTTATCTAGAAACTTCACCTTCAACAAGCGTAGATTTTTTCAATAATCTTTTTCGTTCTTTTCTATCCCGAATCTTCCGTCTTTCTCCTAAGACCGAAGCGGTAAATAAAAAAATAATCAAATCACACCATCTCTATAATAGGTAAATGCCTCTTTTTCTCCTGAAGTTGTCGGAATTATTCGTAATAAGATATTGGCCACAATTGAAAAGGTCTTATCAATAAAATTTTCATTTATCCGCGATCTAGGCATAGGTAGAAATCCATTCTATAATTCTTTTCATTAACTCTCGTGAGAAAACGATCCCACAAGTAAAGGAATTTTACAGTACGAAATAACATAAAAGCAGACTCATATCCAATTTTTTCTTTTTGAAGGGGGTCGATAAAAAATAAGAAATATTAGAATCCGATTCGATTTCATCCAAATGTAGTAGTATAAATGTAGTAGTATAAGAATGAAAGGAACTATTCCGATTTGATCAAAGTAGAAGAATCAAAGAATTTATCTTGCGGATTAGGAGAATTCGAGAAGTTTTTCTGAAATTAAGATCCAAAGAAGAAAAAAATCGAATAATTCTTCAATAATCCTTCTATAATGAAAATAGAATAACCCTCCATTTTGTGTTTTGTCCATAGCGGGTAGACGCTTATACACTATACAATCAAATCGAAAAGGATGATTTATGAATTTGGAATAGATTTACGGGTTAAGGGGTTGTTGTTAAGCGACCTAAAATTGGAAAGAAATTTTCAAATTCTTATGGAAATTGAATTCGAATAAAAAGATAATTATGATCGAAAGGTATCCATTTACCATAGTCCAACAAAATAGACCGATCAGTTGATTCGTTCCAATTCATTGATTGAATCCGGTAAAAATATCAGAAAAAGGTAGGAGCGCCGCCTCCGTCTTGGCAAACAAGATATATCTTTATTGTTATTGTTTTTAACCGTTTTTCAAAAAAAGATTATATTATCCTTTTCTCCCAGCTCCCTGGCTCGAAGAAAAAATGCTTTCTTTGATGAAAAGTTTTCCATTTTTATAGCTAGAATGGATTCGAGTGTCTGTACCCATCTAACAATCGAATATGAACAACTCGCAATTCGCTCGGATTCTCGGTCATAATCATTATGTAGGAGAGATGGCCGAGTGGTTCAAGGCGTAGCATTGGAACTGCTATGTAGGCTTTTGTTTACCGAGGGTTCGAATCCCTCTCTTTCCGTATCTTCACCCAATTCACCAATGCTTCAGACCTTTCTTTGAGATAGATTCTCAATTCCTAATTTCTGTGATACGGAAGGAAAGAAAGAACGGGCAGGGAATAAGGATCTGCCTACTGATCTATGATACATGAATGGGAGAAAAATACAAATCTCCGGATCCAATTCCTTACCTTGTGTCCCTTTACTTAACTTAAGTGAAAGGGAAAAATTGTACGAACCCTTGGTTTGTTATTTTAGTTAGGTTTAAGTCTGACGAGAATAATATTCTACGACAAGTAATTCATTTATTTTCAAACCGACCCATTTACTATCTATTATTTGATTGACTAATCCTTTATATTGGAATGCGTGAAGAGTCAAATGCTTTGGCAATTCTTCATGGTGGGATGAATCAAGATAATTTTGAATCAGAGCTCTGGATTTTTTGTCATCCCTTGCTGTAATAATATCTCGGGGTTTGCAACGATAACTTGGTATATCTACTATACGACCATTAACTAAAATATGTCTATGATTAACTAATTGGCGGGCTTGAGGAATAGTTGAAGCCATACCCAATCGAAAAAGGATGTTATCTAAACGCATTTCAAGTAATTGTAGTAAAACCAGACCCGTTGATCCTTTGGCTTTTCCGGCGATACGAACATATTTA